ATCAGGTCTCCTCACTTATGCTTATGATAATATATACCGATCCCTAATCTCACAAATAGATTTCGACCCAATCTCCCATTAGTGAAGCAGATCATGAGTGTATTCCGCCTACATTTGTTAGGTTCTTTGATTCTGTAAGTTTGTCTTGTTTAGATTGCACGAGAGCGCCTTTTTTACTTTATATAAAAAATATAGATTTACAATAATAGGTAACCTTCATCAATAAACCTTGCATAAGAGATAGATCCTGCTGACTTGAACTGAGCACGAATTTCATTTGTATTTGAGCGTAAAAGCAGCTGCTTTGAAGGTTGGAAACCTACTGGTTCAGCCCGAATGAAGGAAGCGAAGATCAGAGTCAAAATATGCCGTGGAGAAGAGCTTACTTATGAGCGGAAGACGAAGTCGCAGGGGAACCTGTGGCTGGATTGAATCCTTCTCAGGAAGAGCTGATGCTTGCTGGGTCTTTTTGTCTAGCAGCTATGGAAAAGCCTATAGTATAGGGCTGGAATCGCAAGAAAACCCAGTCTCCAACTGAAAATTCCCTCTCACTTCTATGTTGATCCTCATATTGCTTCATTCTAACTTGTGCCCTTGACTGTCCTTCGAAATCTGTATGACAGTCGACTGCTCCCTGAGATGACTCTCTGGCGAGGCAACATTGAAACCTTCAGGCTGGGGCATAGGTATAAGTGTTGGAGCATAGCGATAGAGGGCTTCAATTCAAATGGGAGACTCTCGTTCGGCTGACAGTCGGTATGATGCTAAAGCTGCCTATTCTCGCTGAGACTCTTGTCGAATCCAATCTTCTTTCTGGAGCACCAATATGATAGGTAAATCCGGATGAGTAAAAAGGGGCATTCTTAGTTGAAAGGACTTCTACCATGAACGGACTCTTTGCCTTGGGGAAAGAACTTCCTTGGCTTACTAATGACCACTTCGAGAAGAACCTATTTGAAGTCTAATGCCACATCTGACTCAACAGCTCCTTCTTCCTCTGAGAACTCTACTTTTCTTCCTGCCTCCACTACTGGTCTGTCTTCTGCCGTTCCCAGTGCTTCCCTAGTGGCATCTTCACTCATGACAGACTCAAGCATCGAGTCTTCATCGCTGTCACAGGCTACGGCTTTGCAGTCCTACACCACTGCATCTGGTTCGTTGTCCTTTGTGAACCCGAAACCTGTGTTGCCCTCTTATTAGGTTCATGGACCGACTGCAGGACCCTCGGCATCTATTCCACTGCCCTCCAGTCATGTTTTCATGCCTTCCCCACAGGTATATACCACGGTTCCCTCTGCTGCCTTCTCACCATGTCTTCCAATGCATCTCCTCAATCTTTCCCTTCCACCTACCAGAACCCATCATCCTTCTCACCTGCACCCCTTCTTGCTGCACGCATCTCGTATCCATAAAGCTAGACTGACGCAACTATCTTCTCTGGAAATCGCAGTTTGAACCTATACTCATCAGTAATGATTTTATGGGCTATGTGTAGGGGACCTTCCCATGTTCCCCTCAATTCATCAGTGATGCCGAAGGAAGGGCTCAACCCCGCTTATAGTGCTTGGGTGAGAACGGATCAAAGTGTTCGCTCTTGGTTGAATGCGACACTCTCAGTGGACATGTTGACGGAAGTCTACAATATAACATATATGGATGTTTGGATGGCTTTAGAGCAAAGATTTGTTGATCAGTCCACGGCTAAAGAAATGAAATTGAAGTTCGATATTCAGAATAACAGGAAAGGTAACAAGCCTATGGATGCCTATTTACGGGAACTGAAGTCTATGGTTGATGCCTTGGCTGCTATCAACTCTCTTCTATGTCCCCAAAGGATGTAGTTTTCACTACAAAGCCCTTTGAAGCTTTTGTTACAACCATCTCCGACTCTAAGACTGTTCCGTCGTTTGAGGAGCTTTCAGAGGCTTTCCTGCCTGGCCAAGTACAGGGCTAACCACCCTTGCAAGCATATACCGATAAAATAGGGCACGGCGTTTGAGTAATCAGCCCTTATCTACGATATTATCCAGCTGAATGCGAACACTCGCAGCTGCTGCCCTACCTAAGGACCCTTTCCTCCCCCCTTAGTCCATAGGAAGAACTGGACGACCAAATACACTGACTTCCAAAATAGATAGCCTGCCTCTCTCTCCTTTCTTGCAGCTTACGAACCCAGCCCTTCCCCTCTCTGTATACTGGACTTAGAAGTCTTAAAGGTAGACCATTCAATAGACTCTCTTTCTCTCAGCAGAAGTATTGGAGACTTGACTCGATCACATACTAGGGACCCCTCTTTCTAGGTAGTCTCTCTTCTATTTCGGGGTAGCTGGGTAGAAGGTATGTACCGACTCTCCTCATTTACTAGTATCTTATTTGGTCAAAGAGTGGATGAAGGAAGTAGGTCAAGCTTAATTGGACTCAATCTAGTGTCTAAGGGGTTAGTTATACGAGCCTAGCAGTCTAATCATCTCATAGCAAAAGAGGGCACCGATTTAACTTAGTTGAAGGAGGCATTGAACCATACGAGCTTCGTTACAGACTTGGAAGAGTTCACCATCCGAACATTGGCTAGCTGACTTCGATACTGAATGAACTCGCATGCTGGAGAACCGATGAGAGACATAGTCGATGCCAATATAGCTGTAATTTCACACTTGAGCTTTTCCCTTCGAAGAGTTGATCTTTCATTTCAAAAGTTCTATCTCCCCAATGCATAAATGATGCTAGCCCTTTTTCCTTCGATGACAGAGATTGAAATGGATAAAGTTGATTCTCCCTAATGGTGAAATGAGACTGATTTCTAGATTTCAGTGATTGAACTGATGGCAACTAGCGAGCAATCTTACTCAATAGGGGCTTTCCAGTGTGACCTCTGATCTTCCTTGCTCCTCAAGGAGGAAATCGATAGCCTTTAAGATAAGAGGCTAGCTCCTGTCTTGGTTGGGACTGCTAGCTTATTGGTCCACTGCCTCCCCTTTGAAATAAGCTAAGCAAGAACGCAAGAAAGCCTTCTCGCAAGCAAGAAGGAAGGCTTTTAAGATAAGAGGCTAGCTCCTGTCTTGGTTGCACTCAGCCGTCTGAACCTTTCTTTAAATTCCGAGATGCTGACAGCAAGCTACTCACTAAGACAGCCCAAGCTCTCCCACTCCTGCCAGGCTAGCACCCTCAACTGCTCCCATGGATTGAACGGTTCGTCTCGTGCAGTATCCGGAAAAGAGTAGTTACTATCCTACGCGTCTACCCGTGCTACAAATTCAATCAGTCCTAACTTGCATACCCCAACCACTAGCCCGCATCATCATCTATTCATTTGCATGCTAGCCGGAGGAGGACTCTCCGAACTACAACTAGCCAAAAGAGTAAGCCATGCCATCTGCCCTTGTGCTATGAATAAGACAGTCTCCTAGCTCGCTCCTTAGTAAGCTTTCAGGAAAGTAAGGACTATTTATTGCAGCATCAAGGAAAGCTGCATATGAAAGCAAGAGAGTGGGATGGAGCTGCTTCGAGGAGGCAACACCCACTAGTTTTGTCCGGATCAAACTCTCCCCAAAGCAGGTAGGTGAGAAGGGCTCGGCTCCATGCAGGTCTTTCACCAACGGCTGGCACTGAATTAGCGCGATGCGAAAGAGTCCGGGCTTAGTCGGCGGGGATAAGATTCTATTCTCGGAGTCAGTCCTACTCATAAAGGTGAAGGACCAAGCACTAGATCGTTGAAAACAAAAAGAAAGACTGACTTTTAGATAACTTATTTAGGAAGGAGCCATCGTAACTGCTCGCCATCGGAATAGGCTTTCAAGGCAGCTGCCAAGTCAGCCAGTAAGTAAGCAGGTAATAGTCAGCCAGCAAGCTGGGCCGTTCTTGCCAGTTCGAGTACGAGACTTGGGTGTAGTAGTACTATAACGGTTTTGACACATACTAAGGACTCCTTTTGTAAAGCAACTTATTGTGCTTTTATTCCAGCCAACGAAGCTCCGTCTAATCTAATAGGGGCTCGGTTCGGTTCACCCATCATACCTACTAAGTAGAAGGCAGGCGAACTCGGACCAGTGCAACAAAGTTTAGACTCTCGCGATTGGACTCTATAACAGAAGAGGTTGTGCAAAAAGGAAAGGGAAAAGAAGCTTTGCAAAAGCTAAGGCCGAAGCTCTTTGGGCGATATTATAGCATAGCGCATTTCCTCATGATTAGGGTGATGTGGTTGTTCCATCGGTTTTCTTTATGGAGGGATCTATTATTCAAGATATTCTTGAAAGGCGGATTGACAAGTGCGACGAGGAGATGGAGATTCCAGAAGAGTCTACGAATAAGTAAGTGAAGGCTTGGCTTACGTGCTCAGCTCAAGCAAGAAGAAGCTATAAAGTCAAGCCTATTGAATGGTGGCAGAGGGGGTGGAGGTCTAAAAGTAAAAAGAGAACACTGTGCAAAGGGTACGCGACCACAACACACTGTTGTCCCTTTTTTTTCTTTATTTTTCTTCGCACTAGGAGTAGCTGTAACTTAGCAATTCGATTGTACTCAGATCGAACATGGCAATGAATGTAAGTGTGCTCTCTGGGCCTTACTTATTGATGACTGATCTACATTCTCAGCTGATGACATTGAATGATTTGAGGACGCTGGGCGGCCAAGCTTGCTTGCGCTGGGGCTGTTTCGCCGTGGCTTGGGGTATAACGGTTCGGAGAGATCGACGAGCACCTCACACTGCCATGCCAACCGCAGCTTTTGAATCAATTTTGGGGTGATCTTTGACCAGCCGATGCAGCGGGAATGGGATATTGAATGAAAGTCAATCGAAGAGACAAGTGACTTCCCCTTTTTTTCGCTAAGGAAATCTGCTAACACTCTAAACGATTCCTGAGACGACTGTTCTCTATGGCTAGAGAACAGCCTACATCCGAACTCATACCTACAAGCCTATGGATACTGGCACCTATTCTATTTCCATTGGACTTTTTAAGTCTTACTTATTTCGCGGGACCAGGGCGGAAAGACGAGTTACTATTTTCACGAGCTCATTTGGACTCATAAATCAAACTCCTATTGATTGGGAAATGCTCAAAGGTTCTTGTTCAAATGCCAAATCCCTTAGATGACTCACCATCCCCTGAAATACCCAATTCCGGTACATTATGACAAGCTTAGCCCCCATGACATTGTGGAATACTGCCTTTTACCTGTACAAAGCCATAAGCAGTACTCCCCCTTAAAGGCAGCGATTCGGTTGGTTTGCTATTGATATAGATTAAAGACCGAACCTTTCCGCGAAAGCGTTACGGAAATGATCTACCTTTCGAATTTTGATCTTGACATGTCGGTGGTTTTTAACCGTAGCCTTCTTGCCCTAACCTAAGTCCAGGAACGGATCCTTTTGCCTGGAATGACTGAGGTCAAATGACACATTAGGCGGTAGCCATTCAAAAGCCCAAGAGACGATGCCCTAGTTTGATACCTGATGACTTGCCCTACTTTTTGTCTAAACCGGTTGATTGAATGTCTGAGGTAGGGCCTTCTTTGCCAAAGTAATAGGGCCCTTCCAATAGGAAGAAGGACGCTGAGACAAGGAACTTCACTTCGACGCTGGGTAACACTTCCTCCATCTTTGGAATTGAATCAATAGTAGCAGAAGGAGGCAAGTAACTGATTAAGGAAAGGCATGAGTTTCCATTTTCCAAGTAAGTTATGGAAAAAAAGCTATTATTAGCTTTCACCCTTTCTCCGCTTCAAAAGGAGCCGAAGATATTTAAAGAACTTAATACTTTTTAGACGGCCCTAAAGAAAGAAGTACAGGAGCTGAAGTCGATTCGCCAACAGAGAAGGGGGGTCGGACATGAATATGATTTGCGGACACGAAACATAATAAAGGCAGATGCCAAGAAGTGGGCAAGGAACTTCCATAGGGACTTGTAGTCTTTACTTCCTTTGGAGGCTCTGCGGGGATAATAAGGGCTTCAGTTGTGGAAGAAAATGTCCCGATGAACCTTTATTCGCACTTTATGTCGCTAACCCGTGGCGGACAGAGCTAGCAGGTGACGGTAAAGGTACCTCCGCATTTCGAACCTCGGGAGAGAAGGACGTTGATCGAGCTTTTCCATGCCTAGTCCCAGTTTCGGTTAAAGACCCAGAACGGGCTACAGATCTATACTAATGAAGTTTTTATGTGAGAAAGTCAAGCCAGGAAGTCCTTCTCTCATTCTGGTGCTTGTAAGATAAGACCCGTAGATGAATTAGGAAAGAGGGCCTATGCCCGGTTAAAGTGAAAGGCTGTAGTGATAGCGACGGGGCTTACTTTCTCTTTGGTTCAGCTACTAAATAGATAAGTCATTTCTGCTCGACTATAGCCATCGGGGTGGGGATGAGGCAGAAACACTTGCCGCACGTGATAATGCCACATTAGATAGAACAGTTCCCTATCAATGGAAGCCTTCGATGAAGAAGGTAAGTAAATGCTACTTAAGAAGCACAAGCACCCTTTTTTATTCACTAAGGATGAGATGGTGCAGGAGCGGGTCGATGATGACACTGGGGAAGCCCAGTCAACCGATAGGGGGAAAAAAAATTCCATTCACTTGTTTAACTGCTAAGAAGAATTTTATCTTTCGACTGGGAACTGCTTACCTTTGGTGCTTTATATTTTTTTATATAAGGTAGTAATCCCGTAGAGGCAAGGGCGAATCGAGTTAGCATCCCGGAATTGGATAGAGAATAGTTGGGATATTCAACAGGGAGGGAACAGAAGGGGATGACATCAGAAGTAGGATCGTCGAACGGTCTTCTGGCTCCGTGGCTCCTGACCTTGGAAGATGGGATTCCGAGACCAGGACCCTTTTTCATAACTTCCGCTCGTTGCATACCTTGCTCCACTACTGTACGAATAGCATTTCCCGCTGCAGTTTGAGCAGCAAATGGTGTCCCTCTTCTTGTACCCCGGAATCCACAAGTACCGGCGGAGGCCCAATAAACCACCCGACCCCTTACATCTGTAACAGTCACAATGGTATTGTTGAAGCTTGCTTGAACATGAATAAGTCCTTTTGGTATTCTACGTGCACTCTTGCGTGAACCAAGACGTCCATTCTTACGTGAACCAGTTTCTTTTTTTTCTTTCATTCCGGGTAAAACCTCCTTGAAGTATCAACTAATGGGGGAGGAGTGATATTATACAACCCGCCCTTTCTCTTTTTTTCACAAATAGTAAATTTAGGATCTAATTCGGATATCAGAAGGATTACCATATATAACACAAAATTGATCCGCCGATTCCTTCGAATCTAGCCTCCCGGTCTGTCATTATACCTCGAGAAGTATAAATAATTACAATCCCCATCCCGCCTAAAATTTGAAGAATTCGTTGATAGTTAGAATAGATTCGTAGACCAGGTCGACTGATCCGTTTTCAATTTTGAAAAGTTCTGTTAGGTTCTTAGTAGCAATCGGCGACCTTTTTTTCTTTTACTTCACAGAGCTTTTCGTCTCCTTGATAGCTGGAAGTTCTCCAAAAGTATGAAAAGCTGGAGGACTTTGTACCATCCATTCCGGTGTGGTTGGATTCTGTTCAACAGCCCAAGGACTTGGAGCGCATCTTTTGTTGTTTCCACTGCTTGAAGTGATTGTTACGACCACGAAGAAACGACAAATCCCAACTACAGATATATAAGAGCCAGAACTGCTAAGGGCATTCCATCCAGCGTAAGCATCTGGATAATCTGGAATGCGACGTGGCATACCCGAAAGCCCTAAGAAATGCATGGGAAAGAAGGTCGGATTAACCCCGAAAAAAGTGATCCAAAAATGGATTTGACCTAAAGTTTCAGGATATGTTCGACCAAAGATTTTACCTACCCAATAGTGAAATCCTGCAAATAAAGCAAAAACGGCTCCCATAGAAAGTACATAATGGAAATGTGCAACCACATAATAAGTATCATGTAGAGCAATGTCTAGCCCAGAATTTGCCGGAACTATTCCAGTGAGTCCCCCTATGGTGAACAAAAATATGAACCCTACAGCAAATAACATGGGTGTTTTGTATTGTATCGAACCCCCCCACATGGTAGCGATCCAACTAAAGATTTTGATTCCAGTGGGGACAGCTATGATCATGGTAGCTGCGGTGAAGTAGGCACGGGTATCAACGTCTAAGCCCACAGTAAACATATGATGAGCCCAAACAAGAGATCCAGGAACACCTATACTGATCATGGCATAAACCATGCCTAGATACCCGAAGACCGGTTTTCCCGAAAAAGTAGAAACGATATGACTTATGATACCGGATCCAGGCAGAATGGGAATATACACCTCTGGATGACCGAAGAACCGAAAGAGATGCTGGTATAATATGGGGTCTCCCCCTCCAGCGGGATCAGAAAAGGTTGTATTAAAGTTTCGATCGGTTAATAACATGGTAATTGCCCCTGCCAGTACCGGAAGTGATAATAAAAGTGGGAATGCTGTCACTAGAACGGACCACACAAATAGGGGTGATCTATGCATAGTCATTCCAGGTCCACGCATGTTGAAGATAGTTGTTATAAAATTGATAGAACCTAAAATGGAGGAAATACCAGATAGATGAGGACTAGAAATTGCTGAATCAACTGCTCCTCCAGAATGGCTGGTAATACCACTTAAGGGCGGATAGACCGTCCACCCAGTGCCACTACCCACTTCTACTAAGGCTGGGCTTAATAGGAGCAAGAGACTTGGTGGCAACAACCAGAATGAAATATTATTTAATCGTGGAAATGCCATGTCAGGCGCACCTATCAGAATCGGAACAGACCAATTACCAGATCCACCTATCATCGCCGGCATAACCATAAAAAATATCATTAAAAAAGCGTGAGCCGTTATTAAAACATTATAAAGTTGATGATTCCCACCAAGAATTTGATCGCCGGGTCGTGCTAATTCCATACGAATCAGTACTGAGAAGCATGTGCCCATCACTCCAGCAATGGCACCAAAGATGAAATATAGAGTCCCTATATCCTTGTGGTTAGTGGAGAACAGCCATCGGACCGGATTTGTCGTAAAATTGAGAGGCATTGAGATTGAGAATAAAGGAGTGCCCCCCATACAGAAAGTGACTTTTTCCTGTACGAGTAGTGAAGAACTAAACGAGAACTTTTGTTGGTTGTTGACCAACGGAAAGAAATGGGATTTTTGGGCGTCAGATTCTTTTTCTTCTCTTACGATATTTCGAGTTTTTCTAAATGAAGTCGTAATCTTTATATACGATACCGCCAAATGAAACTTCCTTCCGCGCATGGGGGGGAGGAGGGGATAGAAGACAGGATGTGACTACTGCTCTTATAAAGAACTGAATGAAACGAGTATCGATAAGTAGATTCGGGATGGGAATAGAAAAATTTATCCCTTAGAGCACATCCTTACCTACACCTACATTGAACTAAATGCGTTAAGCATATAGTTGCATTTTCATGCTAACTGAAAGTTGAATCAAGTATATCCTACTGAGCTCAAGAGATGAAGGGTAATTCTTTCTTTTTTAGGATGGATTCGATCCCACCTTTCCAGTCTAGGCTTCCTTCGCACAGGCTACACATGGTTCCAGGCTTCATAAAAGCGAAAAAGAATTCCGGAGCAGCAATTTCACTCGCATCTGCTTGGACTGCTGGAAAGCTTTTTCCTCGCAGTTGGAAGAAGTCGTAACTAAGTAAGTATGCACGCCCGCGAAGTCACTTCCGCTTCCGACAATCATTCTCTTTGAGTTGATGGGTCTTTAAAGAAAACCAATAGCGATGACCAAGTCCACTCTTTTTTCTTTTGCCTATAAGTGAGTCATTGATACCGAGAAAAAGCTCTTCCTTCTGTGGTCCGCCTTTTGTAATAAGTAGCACTTGACTTCCTTTTCTCCTCCCCGGAATAAAAACCTTTAGCTCGATCAATAGAGATAGATGCCCCTCTTCGAGCTGCTCCGCCCGGCTACCGATTCTATAGCTAGCTGTCCATTGCACCACCTTAATCAGGGTATCTTTACCTCATAGATAGAGCTGAGCTGTCCTTCTTTCTTAGAGTACTTTACCTGGGGGATAGAGATGGAATTTACCTTCCCTCATAGATCGGCCCGCAGGGAGGGTTGTCTCCTACACACTGGGAGTTTTTCAAGTGGTTCGATCGAAATACATACAGGAAGTTCAAAGCTTGGGCAGAACAGAGACAAGGGAAGCTAAGCTCTTCGAGCTTTCTCCGCCAGCTCTATCTTATGTAGTGTGGTGGCCGGCCTTCCTACCAGAATGCCTCCGCGGACGGGCAGCGTGCTCCATTGTTGGTATTGCACAGTCGGTCCAGCATGAGTAGATCCAGTTTAGTCCGAACAGTAGGAATATCCCGAGTCGAGTAGTAGCCTCATGGAGGAAGACGAGGCTATGAAATAGGTGGATGAGATAAGATGTTTATTGAGGAGTAGGCTTAACCTGCGGAGGAGAAAGACCAGTGAAGAGCACCTTTAAAACCGTTATATGCCCGGAAAGTCCCAGGTCTAAAGTAATAGGTACAAGCACTTCCCGCTTTATGTCTGATCTGAGGTGCTCGAGTGCATTCTTATTAGGTATTTTCTGATCCGCTGCTCACATTTCAAATCGATCATGCCCACTCTTCGTAAGGAAGACTAACCTAATCTTGCTTACCAAGACAGATATGAATGCGTGCTTCCAGCTAAGTGAATGAGCGACCAGGATAAAAGGATAACAGTCATACCAGTCCTAATAGATCTACCCCTAAAGTAGTATGAGAAGGATAAGAGGTCTAAGTTAGTAAGACCTGTCCTTACCATGAGATTACCAAGTTTCATGAGGTTAACGATTTTAGGGGCTTTCATTTCTTCCAATACAAGTCTCATTCCCGGCCTGTCCCTGTCCTTTAAGGAATCTCTTCTCGGGCAGCTCGCAAACCATACTTCCAAGACGAGTATAGAAGAGAAAGTGTAGAAATATCTATTTCATTACTCATCTCAAGCTTCAAAGAATATCCTAAAAAGGAGAATCTGCATACAATTGATAAGAAAGCGAGTAAGCCAACGGCGTCCCTGTATGGTTGCTTTTCTGCGATATCTTCTGTGAGCCAGTTTAAGTTGAAGTTAGAGTTGCTCCCCTTTTGCCTGCCTTCCATCGAGTTTCTTCTTCTGTCGTGCCAGGCGAGCGAGTGGGAGACTACACCTATGGAGAGTTAGGCCCTATCATTTCTTCCCCCATATATTGTATATGATGGATATGTAGGACTCCTAGAGTATACGTTGTGCTCCTAATTGAATCTATCAGTACAACCAGTTGCATAAGCCTCTGGAGTTCCACCAGTTAGAGTGGAATAGGCGGTTTGGATACAAGCGAATACTTTTTTATCGATAGGAGGTCCACGAGGTACGAGGTAAGAGGATAGTTTCCCTCCCGGATCTTTGAGTTGGAGTTTGTTTCAGTCCTTCTTGCTGCAAGTTTTGTTACACCCCTTTCTGCTACATCCCATAAGCCAGCAGCATCAGTCCTAAAGGGTACCTTAATATGTTTTCTTCCCATGGTTTTGAGGACTACTTCACCTATTTCATAGCCTCGTCTGAGTCTAGGATTTCCCTTCCCTGATGGCTTGTGATGTGATAAGATACTGTTGGCTTAAGACTGGCTGGAGGGGAATTGGTACACTCGTAAGGAACTGGATGAAACTCTGAACTCCTCAAACAAGGGGACAGCAGAGGAATGCGACTATAGAAAGTCTTACCTGGAACAACTTATTCCTCGGGGACTGGCACAGACTAAGGCCTTCGACTTCTCTTGCGCATGCATAAAACTTTACATTGAAATTTTGTGCTTGCGTTTTTCAGCTTGCTCTTTGCTTTGGTCGAGTAGCTTTCTTCCTTCGCTTTTGAATGAAATCAGCAAAGCAATAAGTAAGTGTTTTCTTTCTTTCCTCTGCTCGCCCAACGAATCGGCTTTCCGCTCGACAAAATAGTCAAATGTCTGAATCGAAAGCACACACAGCCTTTTCACTCGATACAATAGACATTGAGACAGACGTAATGGAAGACTTGGAATGAAGTCTCCCGGGGGGGCTGTGAGTACTATTACACCAACTTCAAATGAGACAGGCATCGAAGGCTTATAACGAATAGAAAGCATTCTCCTTACTTACACGATAACATAACGGGGACGTTCCCACATCTGGATTACGGGGCAGACAACTTTATTTAATTTACGCCACTGGACAGACAGCTAATGGACTGCTTATGGACCTTCCACGATTCAAGTTAGGGGGGATGGTTCTCTACCTGCAAGCACCTACTCCTATCAAAATGAAAAGCAGTGAGCTCCGGCGAAGCGGACCGCGCTAGCGCCCAACCGGCTTACCTTTTTCAGCTGCATCGTACCGTACTATGGGAGGGGTCCGTACCTCCTTTAGATAGAGCCCCCCTGCTCCTAATGTAGAGCTAGAACTACTGCTACCGTGGAATCCGCGGTCACACATAAGTATCTCGCCTTCCAAAAAAAGCGGCTGCTAATTAGCACTAATGCTAATGGGGACCATCGATCAAGAAGGACTTCGGAGACTGCAATCGAATTGATCAAAAAAATAGAAAGAAAAAATAGGGCCAACTCTTCTAGTTGCGCCTCTAACCTTACTACGCTACCCTGATAAAAGGTCGAATCCAGCAGGGCTGCAGGCACGAAATGCCGATCAAATCCGTTAAAGGAAGCCTAATCAAAGCAGGCAAAGAAGAAGATCTGACTGAGTGGATGATGGACCGGATCTCGAAAGGCGAGAGGCTTTCATAAAGACGTATGATAAAGGTAGGGTCGAGAGAATGCTTCCCGATCACTCTCTCAGAGAGAGAGAGCTATTGTACAAGGAAGCTACGTACACATTTTCAAACTGAAAGCGAGATCTTGCAACCACACCCGAAGGAGCACGCAACAAAGCTTTTTTTCCTTTCCCATTGAAGTATGCAGCGAGGAATCGAAGAGACCCGATTCAATTCTGTGATTCAATCAAATTCTTCCCTTCGTTAGTTTACCAACTGTAACTGACTGTCACGTCCAACGAAAGCCTGAGCATCCCACTATTCTTTCTTCTCGTAGGAGGCATTCTACTAGCAAAGAAGACTCCTATAAGTGGTAGTACCTAGTTGGGGCTTTGTGGTATAATTCTTTGCCGAAAGAGGTCTCCGCCGACCCAACGACTTTCCGATGTGATTGACAAGCAGCGGGGCATGGAACGTAGTTTAATTCATCGCGACAGGAGTTCACCAAGTCTAAGAATAAGAATGGGCCGGTCATTCAACGAGAAGGGGGGCTTCACCTGATCGCTCTGAATCCGCGCATCAGGAAGAGGTTTTTTCTTTAGATAAAGCAGAAGCTCGTTCCTGGCCTCTTTGACAGTAGCTAGTCTGAATTCGTAACCCGCCATCTTTGGGGCAGGAGTCGTCAGATCTTGCCCAGGCAAAGGAGCGATCGACACTCGCTCGCAAGTTTTAAGAAGTGGTAGTGGTAAGCGCAAGGACAAGTTGATTCAGAAAGGGGAAGAGGAGTAGCCTAGCCTGGTTCTTGTTTGTTTTCCTGAGCGGTATAGTACGGCATGTGGGAAATTACAATCAGAGAGAAGTAACGATACGATAGATCCGCAGGAAATAGCGAAGTACATGAATTATCTATCTATCTCTTTCCTTAGCTGAGAGAGAGGGAGTGAACTCTCGACATGCGGGCATATCGAGTATGTTTGTTCAACCCTAACACAAGACAATTACAGGGAGGACGTACGTGTTCTCGGGCGAGTGCGGATGTAGTCTCGGTTAATATACAAGATCATCAACGTGTACAGTAATAGGATGCGATTGCAGAGCCCTTTTCTTAGTCACCTTTCGGAGTGGTTCTGCCTCTATTTGTTAAAGTCCATATCAAAAATGATAAAGGCATGACCGCGAGAGAAAACAAATGCAAATGAATTCGATTCCATGGGTGGAGGGTGGGAAGAAGCAATAAAGCACAGATGAATGAATTTTTCTTAAAAGAATGAAGCTTGGAATGAATGAATCTCCAAATAAGGATGGTGGGTGGGTTCCTGGTATAATAAAAGTAGAAAGTGGTGAGCCCCTACCCTCAAAAAGTAGCACCTGCTATTGGAGAATAAACCTCTCTTGCCACGGCTGTGGGGACGGAAAGAAGAACCGTACCGTCCAACCCCTTGTATATCGATCGGAAAAAAGCAGCTGCAAATGCTATCAGTGGTTCTTCCTTCCTATCCCATCCATCTATAAGAGTTGCTTGATTCGCCTCCATCTCTAATAGGACTGGACTAAGTTCGGGCAGATCGGAGTCTCATTTCAATGAGTTTTGGCCCACACACCTCTAAGAGGAGGGAGAAGTGAAAGGAAATAACAAGCCCTAAACTAAATACCAACTAGCAGCTTATCAACCACCGAACACAGACTCATGTTGGCGATGCCATGGTCAAGTAAGAGGACGCTATCTTGTTACTGGTCTCCGGTCACTCAACTAATCTACTTTCAAAGTCTTGCCTCACCTCTGGTCTCGACACCCGGGTCAGCCTATTTTATTTTATAGCCTGGTCGTATCTTTGGTCCATTTCTTTACCGGCTAAGAATTTCATTGCCGGTGGAAAAATCTGTTTCAGAACGTGATGGTACCTCGACCCTGTCCACGCGGCATCCTCAGCACCTACGAAATAGAAGAAATTTCCTAAGCTAAGTATCTACACGATGCATGAGGCTAGTAAGTCTACAGAATCTTAAACCTGTGCTCTAATACCAAAAATGGTTTGACCGGCCCTGAGCGGTCCCTACCCGAGGTGGCATTTGTCCCTTCTCCTCTTGCTATTGATTCAATTTTCTCAAACCTTCCATCAGGAAAGATCCAAGCAGCACCACTTCTCTTACTAAAAGAGCGTATTCTTCTTCACTTTCAAACAACCTATTTTGATTCAATTGCAGCTCCTTCTATGCCATCAATCCCATTTTGTTCACAGTGTCCTCTTCTGGGAAGGAATTGATGCAAGGAATCGGAAGTATGGTAAGGCTTGACTTTCCCCGTCCTTTGTCTTCTAGGCGTCGGAGGATCGGAGGAAGGGAATCGAATGACATTCCTTTCCTAAGAGGTCTCCGCCTTTGAAGCTTGATTTCTCCTTGGCAGGGGAGAAGCACTAATTGGCGGGGGATAACACTAATCTCAGTCTATTTGGCCTCGAGGCGATCTAATATCGACTGGGGAACTTTCGCCGCTACTCCGTCAAAGAGGAAGGACAATCCCTTAGGTCCCTGCCTTTTAAGGCATTCTAGCAAAGAGAACAGCTTCTTCTTTCACAACTCATTCTGAAGAAACCTATTTTTATTAAATCAGAAGAAGCTGCACCCTATTCCGCGACAAGAACAACTCTCAAGGCGACATTCCTTACCTTTCCTTCCCCGGATTTGAGACTGAATCGCATGAAACGATCCCTTTTCTGCCTTCTTGGCTATTAGATGCTTAGCTTCTTTCCTTTGAAAGAAACTCCTTTGTCTTGGGGGTTACCTTCATTCCATTTTTTCAATATAAAAATCGTTTTCATGAGATCTGTTGCAGTCAAACCGTCGTTCCCATAGCCTCTTCTCGCCCATCTGCACCCCTCACTACTGAAAGCTTATCTTTTCGTTCTTCTGATCTGCTTCCACTCCTGGCTTCCAAGGTCTAGCCTGGACCTCCGCCTCGACATTCTCAATTAAAGAAAGAATCTACTTCCGACTTTCGGGCCTTAATTAAGGCTTTCTTTCCCTTCTTCCTTACCTTAGCTGGCACAGCAGAAATAGTAGCTTACTGACATTGGCATAGCAAATACTATACTTTGCTTTACTCTTAGCCGTTGATTCCCAACTCTCCTTCCCTTGAATTCATTTCCTCCCTTTTTGTAAAGCTTCATCTCTCTCTTTCATCGGCGAACAATAAAGCACGGTGGGATGCATTGACACGACTCCACCTATTGAATAGAGAGAGGGCTTATTACTAAGTAGCGATTCTGGCTTTACGTCTCCATGTTGATTTGAATCTATCGAAATCCTACAGAATCATCGGGCTTGACTTGGTAAGGAGGAGCGTTTCTGATCGTACTTGTTTCAAGAGAGTCTCTTTCTGTCTCCTTCGGGCTCGCCTCACTGGTATCCGTGACCTAATACTGGATTAAGGAATATATAGCTCTGGTACTTGTGAGACTGGACTTGAAAACTGTGCCGGGGAAGATGAAACCCGATGGATGTGTTTAGGGGCACTAAGCTATGGCTATTCTTTGAAATTGGAAGAGGTTCCTGCTTTGATTCAAAAAAAAAGTGAAAGGGCCCAATAGTGTTTCCGTGCCTTCAAAAGGAGTCCCTACGAGTAGGGTCGGAGTCGGAACATAGGTAACCTCTGTAGCCTAAAGTCGCTTCGAATGGATTGCATCCTTTCTGCTCTTCTCCCTTTCCTCCTACGGGGCAAACAAGATCCGTTAACTCTAGCTTCTATCTAGTACGAGTGAGCTATGTCCCTTCTCGCTCTTTTCCCTTGACGGGGCAAACAACTTCCTTAACAATGGTTTTTAGCAACGGGTGAGAGAAGCTCCTTATTTGGATTCTAGCAACGGGGCATCTGTCTTCCCTTACTATGTATCTAGCTACGAGTTCTAATTCAGTCTCCTAGCCTAGCCCAACAACTCTTTCCCTTCACGGAGCAAGCATTGTGTAACGAGCTAGGGAGGAGATATGTTCCTTTAATGTGTATCCACTAACGAGACAGATAAGTGGATTATTTGCACTCTCTTTCTCCAGAATAGAATATATAGTTTATTGTTCTTAAGCGAATGCGGTTGAAGCGATCAAGGGTAAATGCTTACTGACTTGGGCCTGTTAGCAAGGGGCGAACCACAGCCAATTGACATTGCCTAGGCGTGGGTAATGTCTCATACCCGCCAGGTAGTGCGATATGAGGTTTTAAAGCAAACGAATGAGGAAGGTAGGAATGTTCTTTTTTCATACCATGTAAGGACTCTTTTCTCTTTGAAAGCTTAAAAACGGGCTCTCGTTCGTCTTCTTACTTACTGAAAAATGAAAGTAAGGGCGTGGTCTCCTCAGGTAAAGAGCTCAGTCTCCTGCTCAACTTTAAGGTGTTTACGGAGCAGCTTCCCTTCTAACATAAAGATCTTTTCTTAATTCTTCTAATCCTGCCTGCTATACCAAGAGAAAGAAGATGGCTACCTTCTAATTTTTTTTATCTGTCTTAGCTGGAGATAAAGTCGCTACATCCAGCTCATAGAGGACGCAATGACTCAGATTAGCTACTTATGCCTTTCTTTTCTACATTAAGATACGAAGGCTTCTTATTCCACAACAACGAAAGCACTTTTTCATCTACTAGGGGATTTCACTTGGAAAAGAAAATGTTCCATACTAATGGATTCGGGTCCATAACCATGGTTCCAATGTACGAGATCTTGTAGCACTTACCAATGAGGCCCTATCGATTAGTATTACACAGAAGAAATAAATTAGAGACACTAATACAATTAGATCCGCTCTTCATAGACAAACTTTGGATTTGCGATCCCCTGTAACTTACGTAACTCTTATTCTTATTCAACACCATCAACTTCATTTTTCACCTTGAATGGGTCAAAGGCAAATGATGAATAGAAGGAAAGGAGATCAGAAAGGTAGGCGGACGACTTGACTTATAGTATAGGTCGGATGTTTTCGTGTAAAAGCAAACTCTCCAAATTTATGACCAACCTTTCCTTCAGTAATCTTACACTCTTCCTCATTAAAGTGAGGAAATTTCTTGCTACTGAGTTTGCTATTAAGGAAGAACCAAGCCAACTAGTAGCACCTCCCCTATCGCTGACCTCTTTGCGACTTGCTTGATTGCGCTACGAACCAAAGCAACCTTGTGCTCTCCGTTTTGGAATAAAAGTTCAATCCGATTAGAGCAGACGTGGTAGAATAGGGCTTTTGGTTTGGGGCTACGCACCTTGGTTCTAGCAGCACCATCTCCATACCTTCCTTCCGTATCCGAGGTGGGCTCTTTCATCGGCCTCTCTTGGAGTTGCCCGAGTGAAATGGAACGCTCTTCATTCGCAGGCAGTTACGGGGACTTTGCTTTTAGCTTTTAGCCTTCCTAGCTAGCCGACAAAGGTCGAACTTTCTTACTTCTTTATTGAAAGCGAAAGAGAAAACTGACTTACTGAACTTTTTTATTTAAAGGGTATAACTAACTGGCTGGCACCTTACGAAGTAGTATACTTATTTTGTTTAGTAGTAGGAGGCTTCACATACTCTTACTACTCGAGAGATAGGGTAGCACCCCCCATCCCGAAGTGACGAAGATGAAAAGTGCTTTTGCTAACTCTTTCTCGTCTTCAAAAAAGTATCAAAATGCAGTTATATAAGCTATCACTTTTGCAATTAAAGATCAGCTCATCGAAGGGAAAAGTGAGAGTATCAAAATGCAGTTATATGAGCACTTGAGAATTTGCCTAGTGAGAAAGCCAGGAAAAGACCCAACAGGCATACAAACTCACTCTCCCGGGGCAGCAGAGGAAGGGGGAAGCAAGCAAAGCTAGCCACGGATCGGAGGGGAAAGAGTCTTGTAACTGAAGTAGACTACCGAACGGGTGTGGGGAAGAATCTCGCCAAAGGAACTACCTTTCTGATTCCTCTCCAAGGGTTAACTCAAGGGATTCGATTCTCTTTTAGGCTAGGTAAGACCGAGAACTCGATTTCGGGTGAAGCCTTAGTAGTCGCTGGTGGTGGAGGAAAGGCTTTTAGTGGTCCAATGAAGGTTGAATCTTAGGAGATTGAAGATTGAGAAAGCTTTCTCTAGCAGGTAGAATTAGGAACTATAAGAAGAAGAGAAAGTCCTTATCCTTATTTATAAACGATCGATTTGCCCAGAATCAGTCCTCCTTCGTCTTTCTTTCGATGATCAGACCTAAGAAAGGCAGGCTTTCTAATTCCAATTAAGGGGAAATTCCCCCACCCAAAAAGCGTAGAGCCTTAGTGACCCGCGTGTCATAAGCTGGTAATCAGTGAAAGAGCAAGAACTTTCAGGTGAAAGACCTGAACTCGAACTCAGTAGGAAGACGCACGACAGAAGCTTCCCGAGCTGCTGCCTTTACCTTAAACGCTTTAAAGGAGGGGTCGCTAGCACATTAGAATGCGAGTTCGGATGCTTTTATAGGAATAATAAAAAATTAGATTTCGTGAGATTAGACGCGGCATTAGCCGTCTATTAGGAATAATATAGGAATAAGCGGTCCTTGCAAGAATGCCTTCTTTTTCAAGAAAGGGGCGGTGACATGTGTAAGCAAGAAGAAGCTGTTGGAGCAATTACCGCTCTTTCTGCTGAGTTCATATCCGCTCTTGTGCTAGAAGAAAAGAAGAGACGTCGAGCTAAGTATGAATCTTATAGGACGAGGTCAAATGGCACGAGTGAGCTTCTTATTAAATGAAAGCGCGAATCATAGAGGAAGATCAAGGGGGTCAGATCCACGGGTGGGACAAATCTTGTCTTTGTCTTTGCAAGGGAAAGTATGGATTGAAACCAAAAAAACCGTGACCTAAGATAAGGAACAGTCAAAGCAGGGACTTAGAGACTAGCATCCGATTGTGAGCATCTTTCGATTGAGTAGGTCAGGAAAGAGACAAGAGGCGATTATCCCTCACCTATCAAGGAAGTTGGTCAAGTTCTTTTCCTTAGAACACCATTTTTATTATGTAATACTCTAGCGTAAACTTCTTCTTCCAACGCTTTAAAGGAGCCCTTCTTTCCAGGGAACCCTTCCGTCTTATTGCGACGACCAAGCCTAAGACACGGATCTTTCTAGGGGCACACCGGGTTAGCTCACAAAGGGTCATCTCTAACTTCAAGTCTAGAAGAGCCTTCCTCATATTCGTAAAAAATCTCCGAAAGGACACTCCAGCTCCACCTCACTTTGGAATGCTATAATCATGTCATCCGCGTATCGGGCATAACCCATGTGACCTTACACTCGCATAAAAGAGTTTATGCGCTTATCCAGAAAAAAAGAAAGAAAGATCTTCATCATGACGGGAGAAAGGGGGGCTTCCTTGTGCTATGACCTTCGTTACGGTCGAGTAATCTTTGTCTACTATTTGGGGAGTTAGAAAGGCTCCTAAGAGGTTGATAATGCCTGAGTGAGGGTCTTTATTCAAGTCTGTTGACCCCACCGCTGCTAAGAAAGATGGAGGCCTTTATGAATGAAGTATAAGTTCCTGAGACAAAGACGCAAATCTGCTGCTCGAGCTCTTCTACCTGCTCACGAGGGAAGTTTACTTCTTCCTGGTCGTAAGGAAAAACATCCGATGGAAGACCACCTTTCCTCAGCCTATGACAATGAATAGATTGACACTGCGTCTGATTCGAGTGTCTCCGTCATCCCTTCCGATGATAAGGCTGCCTTCTGCTTTATTAAAATGATATATATTAAACGCCGATTAGAAGCGGTCGCATGGTCTCTTTTGGACAAATCGTCCTATAAAAAGAAAAAACTTCACTCCTCTCTGCCTTTCACTTCTACAACTAAGCTCTTACCCATTGGTCGAGCTTCCGCTTCCTAGGTACTCGCTTATATCGCTCGTTTGGTCTCGCTCAATTACACCCTTCCTCTCTTAAATAATTCTTTTTTATGTTTGTGTTAAGTTCTTTCTTTGCATTTCATATTCTAGAAATTCTATCTTTTAAGCTTTCATTTTATATATCTGTAAAAGTAGTAAAGGAAAAATCCTGTTGTAGTTGTAAAGGAACTTACTCAGTCAAATATGCGAGAAATTTATCTTAATAAGGAAATCATGCATGGAGATCGGGTCTTACTTTACTTTATTAAATTAATTGCATTATTTCGGTATGTGGGATTCGTATTATTTGCAGTTGTTGTTAAAGATTCAAGGATAATACCTTATTCAGCAGTAATTAAGAATAGATAATGCCAATAATAAAAAAATATTGTAAATGTAAATAAGGGGTGAGTCTGCCGAGCATAAATCAGAAAGAAGAAGGCTACTCCATCTTACCTACCAGAAATGAATTCACTACCCGGTACTTGTTCGGTAGGTCGTAAGTGACCCAGTGCCCGCTTTCTCACTTAAGGAAATGAAATGAGTCGCAAGACTAGCAACGGAATAGAAGTAAAATCTGCCATGGACCGAACGGAACTTAACTCATTTTATGATTTATTGCATCAGAACTACACGGAGAATTCAACGGATTTTCCCTCCCCGCAGATATTCAATTTTAATCAAATGAATGATTTCGAGGAAAACGGAGCTGACTATGCCTATATGCATTATGATCCTATAATGGATCCATTGGTGCAATCATCCTTAGTACACTTCCTATACCTCTCGAAGTGTGGAGCCAGATCTAAATATTTTCCATCCTCATTATCTGCGCTTGTCTTTTATAGATAGCCTAGTAGCTCGTAAGTCAACGGTCACACTGGGATCGTTCAGGCTTTATGAACTTAGCCCTGGTTCGGCTCCTATTGATAGAGAGAAACTTATACAAAAGGTTGACCGATTGGTAAATAGTAGAAGTCTCCGGAACCTCGTATACTTCTCTGTGCAAAAACTCCAATCAAAGGGGGACCAGTTGGATAGAATCCAGGAATTCGTTCAAAGTCAAAGAAACCCGAATAGGGATACTAGCTTTATTTACCTTGTTTTGATGGATTTGTATTTAGAAGACTTAGATTCTATAATATTTGAGATTATAAGCAAAACTAGATTAAATATTTTTTGGACACGGCGCCTAACTACCGCCTTTCTTGGAATTTTGGATCCTAAGGCTGCGAAGTGCAATCATCTTTTGAAGTTGTCCTACTTCCAGCCTGGGGACTATCGGCTAAAGTAAGGGCTGGGAGCCAGGGTGGTCGAATTATAAGACCCTGGAATGGGAAACTCTACCTTACTAGGTAGGGGCGCCTTTGCGAATCTTTAGTATAGCCTCTTCCGATCAGTAGGCCCTTATAACTAGTATAACTCTAATATCGTAGTTAGCTTCGGATGGCATTCCCTTAACTATAGGTTTGAGCTCCAACCTGGAACTTCCTCATCCCCCTTCTTTGCTTTAAACTCAGTAGTAGTACTTTATTCCCCTTTTAGCAAGAGGAGAGAGGTATTGGTTTATTTATTGCTTTAACTCCATTAGCGTAAGCTCGCTTTTCAGGTAGCAATGTAGTCGGCTTATCGCCTGTTTAAACTCACTCTGTAGGTCAGTTTATTGCTTCTTTGGCCTGGTCCTTTATACTCGTGTAAGGTATTCCTCTCGTTGGTATTACACGAGTTCTATCTAAGGGTGTAGCTGAGGATTTGACCTCTGCTTCCCTGCAGTCGTAGGCCCTTTCGATCGATTTCCCCTGGTTAAGAACTATGGAACCCGTGTCTGTTCTTTCTTCTATTAGGCTTAGGTTTAATGGCCTCCTATTCTTATTTTCCCGCTTAACTACTATTATAAGCCT